GAAATGAGTTTTCTAGCATTTGACTACGTACCACTAAAGGATTTAATCGCAAACTTGACAGATAACCCAGAAACTCTAAATTATCTTTAGATAATTGATTTATATTGACCTTTTGCGGTTGAAACCATATGGAAAAATAACATTGCCATAAATTAACAAAAAAATATTTCCATTTATTCATCAGAATCGGTGTATCCTTTGTTGCCAGAATGCATTTTCCGTGATATCTAACATAATGTATGAAAGGATCCTTGAGCAACCCTAGGATTGACGGAAAATTATTAACAAAGACTTTTAAAAAATGTTGTATTTTTCCATAGAATAAAATTCGCTCAAAAAGGACTTCATAAGATGTCGATCGTAAATGAGAAGACTGCTTGCGTAGAAAAAAAAAGATGGATTCGTATTCACATACATGAGAATTATATAAGAACAAGAAAAATCTTGGATTCAAAATAGATTTTTTTTTTTTTTCAAAAGTCTTCCAATTGCAAGACTCGTATAGACAGAACCGAAAAAAATGCAAAGAAGAGGCATCTTTTACCCGGTAACGTAGGGTTTGAACTAAAATTTCTAGATGGATGGGGTAAGGTATTAGTACATCTAACACATAATTAAAATGTGATAATTTGTCTTCTAAAAAGGGAAATATTGAATGAATTGATTGTAAATTATAAGATTTTTTTAATTGTTTTCCTTCGAAAAAGGATCCTAATCTTAGGGAAAAAGGAATTTCTACAATCACTGCAAATAAAACAGATATCATTTGATAATAGAAAAGATTGGTATGCCCCAAAAAGGGATTTTGGTTCAAATCCTTCGTGGGAATAATCAAACGATTCTGTTCAGACATCCGCAAAATTAAGCGTTTCACAATTAGTGAACTATATTTTTTGTCATAATCCGCATTTTCCAAGAAAATAGAGCGATTTCTATTTAATCTATTTAATCTATTTAAACCATGATCATAAGCAAGTACATAAATATACTCCCGAAAAAAAAGTGGATATAGAAAACTCTGTTGCCGAGCCCCATCGAACTCTAAATATCCCTGAAATTTCTCCATTTGGGTTGAAATTCGATTTGAACTGTTAAAGTAAAGTCTTTATTTTATTGAGTTCTGAAATGACACATAGTGCGATACGGTCAAAATGAGGTATTAGACTACGAAAGCAATAGATACCTCATAAACAGGTAGACTGCTAACCAGATTCTCTATCTTTAATAGGTTTCTGTTTAGTTATATTATAGAATAACAAAACAAAATGATTAGAAATCCTTTATTTTTTTAACCTAATCGCTCTTTTGATTTTGGAAATATATATTTTTATCAATATACTGCTTCTTTTACACATCCATCTCCAAACCTAACCCAAACGGACTAGGTAAAAAAATAATTAGGACTCATGAAAAAATTGATAATAACACGCAAGAAAAAAATTCCTTCCCATACCCGTATTAGGCACTAATCTATTTTTAACATTTAATTAGATCGGGTAATTTTTCAAATTACGAATGGAAGCTCGTTTCTTTTTTTTCCTGAAATCAGGAAACCTGGTTTTTTTATCCATCCATTTATATTTATTCACTCGACCCAAATTGGAATTCCTTTTTTTTTTTTTGTTCGACACCGAAAATAAGGTTGTACCGATCAGGAAAGCAAAAAAAAAATGTTATCTGAATTCTCCCTTGATACGACATGCTATTTTTTCCATTCATTCCTTTCAGGATCAGTCGTGGTCTTACAAACTCTACCGTAGATCTGTACGAATCCTTTTCTTCATACAAATGTGTAAAAGATGCTAGTCGCACTTAAAAGCCGAGTACTCTACCGTTGAGTTAGCAACCCCAAAAAAAAAAGTACTGCAAATATGTAGATACAACCAGAATAAAGAAAAAAAATAAAAATCCAGTCATGTGTGCGTCCGGGATAAATAGATCTATTTCTCTATGAGAGAATTATATTTGGTCGATACACTGTTGTCAATATGATTGTGAATTTTTAATATAGCGAAAAGAAAAAAATAACAAAGCTTAACCCCTTGGTTTGTTAGTTCATACAATGAAGGAAAACTAAGCCAGTTAGGGTAATCTCAAATCTTTTTATACTTTTTTTAGACCCTTTTTTATGGCCTTTAATTTTTTATGAATAATGAATAAATTATTCATATAATAATAAATATATTATTTTATATACAGTATTTTTTTTTACAATAAAATTTTGTATTTATACAAAAATTATAATTTATATAGATCCAAAATTATTTTCATAAATTTATTTATGATTATAAAAAATAGTAATTGTTAACAGGGTTTTTTAGTATTCGTACCTTAGTAGGAATACTAATAATAAATCGAAATTCTAAAAAAAATGATGGAAGCGAAAGAGGAGGAAAGAAAAGAGTAGATAAAATTTGATACCAAGCTATATACGAGTCTTTCACATCCTCTTTTTTATGTTTCATTAATTCAATTTCGTTTTATTAAGACTAAATTCTGTAAAAATCCCTGCCTTCTTTGAAATATCGTGAACTGTTCTTGTTGGTTGAGCGCCTTTTTTAAGGAAATCGAGAATAGCAAGAAGATTTAAATAAGTTTGATTTGTTATTGGATCAGAAAAACCCACTTTCCGAAGATCTCTTCCTTCTCTTCGGGATCGAACATCAATTGCAACGATTCGATAAACGGCTCATTGGGATAGATGTATATGAATAAAACCCCCCCTAGAAACGTATAAGAGGCTTCGGCCTCGTACGGATCGAGAAAAAATTCAACGAGTATTAAGTTAACTCTACTGTAATAAAATACAAATATTAGATAGATTAATAAAAACATTAAATCAATTAGCCAGTATTGAAACCCTAAAAAGTTTTTTCCATAAAAAGAATTCGTAACATTCTTAATCTCGTAACTCAAGTTAAATAACTCTCAAATATCTCAACAGAGAATCCTTGAGTACTCTTTTTATTGAGTAGTCTCTAACCCTTTTTTGTTTGGCTCATTTTTTCGAATCAATTTTGATTCTTCATTCTGATCTATTTGTTCAAACAATTTAAAACTGGATTTCCTTGTTTCAGGATTCTTTATCCTTACTTGGAATCTTTGGGTTTAGACATGACTTCGGTGATCTTGAATCGTTTTATTAAAAAGGGCAGCAACAAGCCCCTTATTTTATTTATGATTTCTTTTCTTTATATCAAAAAATCATACAAACGCTTGATTCACGCATGATAGACTTTTGATTCAAAGAATTTTACAAATTTAAGAAAATTTTATTTTTCCATTGTAAAATAGCTTGAAAGGTCTTTTTTTCAATATAAAAATAAAAATACTTACGAAGTTGTTCCAACTTATTAATTCGCACTAACCCTAGATCCTTACTCCTGCGAAAGGAATAAAAACTTTCTATTCTCCTCGAGCTCCATCCTGTACTCTTTTTTTTTTCCAAAAAATAGAACACAAAATGTCGAGCCAAGAGCACCTATATTCCTATATAAAAAGTGGCGGATCAAAAAAAAATCCACAGCAGATCATGTCCTTCAATTCAAGTCGCACGTTGCTTTCTACCACATCGTTTTAAACGAAGTTTTACCATAACATTCCTCTAGTTTGTGTAATTGATTCAATTCTGGAATCATGACATAGTCATAGTTCAGTCAGTATATCGTAATCTATACTTTTTCTTTCTCTATGAATGGAATAGTGAATTTACGCGTAAAAGGTTCAGTCAGAATTCAAATGAATCCCATATCAGATTGTATATATGTAAAATTGAAATTTGAAGATAAATATATATTTATATATATAAATATATATATATATTTTTTTTGTTGAAATGAAAAAAAAAGAAACTTTTTTTTTCATTTCAATATTTTATATATAAAATATATTGTTTTTTTTAAACAGAAATACAAAGGTGGTGTACAAAGGCAATAGAAAATTTATTCCGTAATGACTGTACTCTGGGACGGAAGGATTCGAACCTCCGAATAGCGGGACCAAAACCCGTTGCCTTACCGCTTGGCTACGCCCCATTTAGATTTTTATTCAAGACTACTAAAAGAGTAATAGTGCTATTGGTTGTTCGTCAATTTAATTTAAGCCCAAATAAAAATAGATTACACAGGTGCTAGAGTTTTGACACGTGTAGATAGCAAATCAAACTGACTTTATTGATCATTACATATAATTCAATTAAGATATTGTATGAAAATATTATTTCTTTAATTCTCATAAGAGAATGAAAGGTTTTTTGATTGAGTAAGTTCAACAAAGTCTTTTTAGACTATCTTTCTTTGTTTTTTCTTTATATAAAAAAAGATTAATAACTCAATCAAAATTAAATTATCCACAAGAACACCAATTTTTGTTATGCTTAATATATTTAATTTGATCTGTATTTGTTTTAATTCTGCCCTTTTTTCAAGCACTTTTTTAGTCGCCAAATTGCCTGAGGCCTACGCCTTTTTGAATCCAATCGTAGATGTTATGCCCGTAATACCTCTTTTCTTTCTTCTCTTAGCCTTTGTTTGGCAAGCAGCTGTAAGTTTTCGATGAAATTCTTAATACTGTCTTATAAAAATTCGCGGTTTTTTTCTTCCAACAATTCAAAAGATCAAAAAAATCTTGGCGTATGAACGAACTCTCAATTCAAATATTGAATTTTTTTGGTAGCCATACTAAAGCTGGATCATTCTATTTCCTAAATTTTATCCTCTTTTCCCTAAACGAAAGAACCTAATTAGATTCGAGCTCACAAAAATAAATGACTTGATTTTTTGGTATCAAAATGAGATATTTGGTATAAAAATAGAGAATCTATTCTCTTTTTTTTTTTCGAAAAAAAAGTAAGATCTTGGAGATTGTGTAATGCTTACTCTCAAACTTTTTGTATACACTGTAGTTATATTCTTTGTTTCTCTCTTCATATTTGGATTCCTATCTAATGATCCAGGACGTAATCCGGGACGTGAAGAATAAAAAAGCAAGGTTTTTTATTGCTTTATTTAATTAGTGGAAATGCTCGAATTTTATTTGTTTTTTTCTATTACACATCATCAAAAGTAGAAAGGGAAAGAGAGGGATTCGAACCCTCGGTACGATTAACTCGTACAATGGATTAGCAATCCAACGCTTTAGTCCACTCAGCCATCTCTCCTAATTGAAAAGGGATACTTATTAGGTTCCAATATAAAAAAAGGCTTGAAAAAAAACCTTATCCACTTTATTCTTAAAAAGCTTTGTTTTTTGTATAGATTATTCTTTATATTATATATATTTTTTTCATTTTCTATATTTTATTATATATAAAATTTCTTTTTTTTTTCATCTATTTATATATATAATATATATATATTACTATTATATTATATAACCTTTTTTTTATAGAACTTTCTCAGTAATTCTATTTACACAAAAAATTTAGATAAATATTAGATAAAGAAAAGGCTCGAACTCGAAAGATAAATAAAACCACAATAATAAAAAAAGAGAATCCTCTTTTTTTTTGTCTCGTCCAAACACAAGTAAAAGATCTTTTTTATTTTAATAGCCTGGCCTGGTCAGTCCCCAGCCGGGCCTTTTTTTGTTAAAGTTAAAAGACTCATCCAATGGAGTTTTAGAAAAAAGAATAACAGAAAAAAAAAAGGAATCCGCTTTACTAATTTTATTAAGCCTACGCGTCGACGCTATAATTTTATATATTCTTTTTTCTTTTTTTTTTTACACCCCCAATTACTTTGTTCGACAAAAGGTCAATTTATATGCAATAATTGCATTGTAGCGGGTATAGTTTAGTGGTAAAAGTGTGATTCGTTCCTTTAATCCCTTTAATAGTTAAAGGGTCTCTCGGTTTGATTCATCTTCCGATCAAAAACTTTATTTCTTAAAAGGATTTAGTCCTTTACCTTTCAATGAAAAATTCAAGGAAGATTATAAATTCTCGTAATTTGTATCCAAAGACTCTAATCAATTGTAAATTTGGATTATGAAATTCCGAAACATAATTTTTGAATTGGATGACTATTTACAATTCAATAAGTATAACAAGAGGATCCATGGATAAAGCTAGAAAAGTTTCTTTCTAATCGTAACTAAATCTTCAGTTCTATTCATTGTTTGGTATAGAAAAAATTGAAGCAAAATAGCTATTAAACGAGAACTTTGGTTTACTAAAGACATCGACATATTATATTGTTTTAGCTCGGTGGAAACAAAATACTTTTCCTAAGGATTCTCTTAAATAGAAATAAAGAACGAAGTAACTAGAAAGATTGTTCGGGTTCTCCCTTTATATCTTCTAGAAGGATCATCTATAAAGCAAAATTTTCTGTGAAAGCACCCAGACGGAAAAAAAGCTAACATAGATGTTATGAGTCGAATTTTGATTTTGATTCCGTCGTATTTTATTTGGTAATTTCTCCATACATCATAAAGGAGCCGAATGAAACCAAAGTTTCATGTTCGGTTTTGAATTAGAGACGTTAAAAATATAAAAATGATCAATCGACGTCGACTAAAACCCTTAGCCTTCCAAGCTAACGATGCGGGTTCGATTCCCGCTACCCGCTCTAAGTTGTAAATTGCCCCCTTCCCCTTTTATTAGAGATAATTTTATGTATTAGAATTGTCTAATAGCAATTGTGTATTGAAATGAATTCAATACACAATTGCTAAAAAGATTTCGCACCTGCTTTTTTTTTTTAACAACTATAAAGTCAAAAAAAGCGAAAAGCGTCCATTGTCTAATGGATAGGACATAGGTCTTCTAAACCTTTGGTATAGGTTCAAATCCTATTGGACGCAATATCAATATAGATATAAATATTTTGATATTTATCTATTATTTCCATTTATATATATTCTAAAAATTATAAAATAGATTTTTATTCTTTTTAGAAAAAAAAAGATAAGAAAGAATATAGAATAAAAAATAAATTCTGAATGCTTTAATATTTAATATTAAACAGATATTATAGTTATATTATATATATACTTAACTTAAATATACTTATATTTATAGAATTTCTTAATATTTTATAGAATTTCTTAAAAATTTAATTAACGAATAAAACTTACTAAAAAAAAAGAAGGATCCATTTACTTTTTTATACTTTCTCCTGAAGTATAAAACGTTCCAGTTGTTCTTGAATACCTTCTTTCAACAAGCTTTCTGCTTCAGCGGTTAATGTCTTGGTAGAGGATATGATTTCTTGGAACTGAGGTTTATTCGTTTTTAAGTAAGTGCGTAACTGAACGAGAAATTTTCGTACTTGTCCAATTTCTAATCCATCCAGATAACCATTTGTTCCGGTATAAATGGTCATTATCTGTTCTTCCACTGTGAGAGGGGCTGATTGAGATTGTTTCAGTAACTCACGTAATCGTTGACCTCTTGCCAATTGATTCTGAGTAGCTTTATCGAGATCAGAAGAAAATTGGGAAAAGGCTTCTAATTCAGCGAATTGAGCCAATTCCAATTTTAATTTTCCAGCTACCTGT